AAGTTTCTAATATAAATAGAAATAGAAGAAGAGTTGTATTTATTAAACACGTATGCAGATATTAATATCCCTCTTCTCTTTTATTGTATTGACATTCTATTTGGGGCAACACGGGTTGTGCTCTATTAAAACGGGTTGTGCTCTATTAAAAGAAAATTTCTATTTTCTATTCAATTAAAAATTGAGATATGCAAATTTTCTGATAATTCCTTACTAGGCAACATATATAAATAAGATAATAGACATCTGTGTAAGAGTTCCTGCTCTGGGGTTTACATATACTCATGATTGTTGTTATAATTGAAATTGAAAGGGGTTTTTTAACTCAATATTGATGTATCAATTTCTATTTTCTTATGTCATTAGGAAAAGAAAATCCAATTTTGAGATTCAAAACGTTCATGAATTCGCATTCCGCAGTCAATAGTTAATGGTTCAAATTTGTCATAAATTTTGACTTTTGCAAATGAAAATCACATTTTATTTTTAATAGAAAGTGGGAGAAGTTGGCTATTTTGAGATACTATACAAGGGCGGATCAAATCCAATCGAAATCAAAAGAGGGGAAGAATCTCTTTTAGGAAAGAAAGGGATTAAGAAAAAAGGAACTCACGATGCAAGTACAATAAAAAGCAGTTCAGTAATACGGGACAAATTTCACCAATTTTGTATATCGTTTTGGCGGCATGGCCGAGTGGTAAGGCGGGGGACTGCAAATCCTTTTTCCCCAGTTCAAATCCGGGTGTCGCCTGCAAAAAACTTGAAATTTCTTCTTCTATTCTGCTGATATAACTCGCCGAATTCTTTCTCATCAGAAGCAGAAGAAAGGGGCTGTTGATACTTATTTGATTCGAAGCATTCGGGTGGGGATTTTCGAAAAGATTGTAAATCCTTGAATCCGAGATTCAAGGAAATATTCTAAGGGTAGAGGGGTTATCAAGACTTCGCGATTCCCTTCTACTACTAATCACTAATCGTTGTACCACTAATGTAGTGTCTAATGATTAGATCTTGAATTAGATTGGATAGCCGGATACCTGATAGGAAATCCAATTCAATTACAATTAATAGTTGTGGAAGATACTTTCTATACAACGGACTTGCAAGAATCTCTGAGTGCTCAGGTATCCAATCAATATTAAATTGGCCGGATAATTCACTTTGAATTTAAATGAAAGTTAAAGTAAGGGGTAAAAAGATAAAGAATTTCTTTTGAGCAACCCCTAATCAAGAATATACTGTCTCCCCACTTTTCACAGAGATAATCGGAAAAGGGTAGGCATTCGATCAAATAGGAAATTAGATAGTGATTTATCTTTTTACTTAATGAAGATCAACAACAAAAAAGGACCTTATTATTACTACATGTTCCATTAGTAACATTCCCTCGAGATGTTACTACGTATTTTGCTTATCTTTCATCTTTCCTGATTCGAAATCATAAAAGAATTTTTTATAAAATGAGTTGATTTATTGGATTGGGTTATCAATAGTATTCAGTCAGAATCCTTTTTTGACTCTATGCCATCGATTCAACTATACTATTATTATTGAGGAAAAATGAAATAATTCCTTCATATTTATAGAAATAAGGGGACATAATTCACATGGATATAGTAAGTCTCGCTTGGGCTGCTTTAATGGTAGTCTTTACATTTTCCCTTTCACTCGTAGTGTGGGGAAGAAGTGGACTCTAGGAGTATTACTAATTAATTAAACTGTATCAATTGGTTTCTAGATCGTTCTGCAACATGTTTTGAACTATTAAAAATGAAAATCAAATTTTGATTTTCATTTCGAATTCCATTGGATTCGAATGGAGTAATACATTATATGAATCATACTTTTTCAATCAAACAGATATTTCACCGATTCCCATCTTTGTATTTCGAAAGGGATCCCGATAATAGTAAATTTATTCCAACCAAATTCTTCCGAAATGTTCTATTTCAATCAACGGGTTCTTTCCAGACTTAATAGATGGGTACTGAAGAAGACCAGATTTTTTATTCACTCTTTAATGTTCAAAGAAGAATGTTCAAAGAAGAAGTCGTTTTGTTAAGTTTATACGCACTTTCTATGAAAAGTGGTATAGACGTAGTGGTTGTCTAACGAGATACTATACATAAGAACATAAGAGGATCTTCCCCCAAGCGAGTCACATATTGCACATTTACCCACTTGTTTTATAATTTTTTAAATTGGATTTATGCTTTATCGACTCCCATTTCATATTACGATTTAGGCCATAAAAATCGGTGAAGTTTACTCTCTTTAAAAATCATAAAAAGTCTAGTAATTAGAACCATAAGACATAAGAGTAAAACCATTATTTTAGATTGATCGAAAGAAATACAAATAAATGGAACAAATAAATAGAATTGAGTGCTATGTCAATTCCATATACGGAATTGATATCCACATACAAATATATGAAGATAATATTGTAGATTAATCTATATTAAGCCTCTATCTTTATTGTATATTGTAAAGTACAACT